ATTCATTCAAAGAGAGTTTCTTTTTTGGAATGAAGTTACATGACACGGTTATTAATTATCATTTTATTATTTCTATTTGTTTACTTATGAGTTGCCCAATTAATCTGTTGATTCGGAATCGCGGGATGGGTGGATGTTACAGATGATGAATCCATTTATTTTTTCTACCTATGTCAATCTATCTTTGTTAGTGCTGTCTATAATGGTAAAAACTTTCCATTGGTATTTTTGTTTATTCTTGTATCTTGTAAAAAGAGAAAAGAAACTTTAGGTAAGTGCCTTATAAACATATGTATAAAAAGAAAATACTTCATTTAGCTCCCCCATGCTTACTATAACTAGTTATTTCGGTTTTCTACTAGCGGCTTTAACTATAACCTCAACTCTATTTATTGGTCTGAGCAAAATACGACTTATTTGAAATGAACAATTAATAAAATAAAAAGAAATCTTTCTTTTGGATTCTATAATTATTTACCATGTCAATTGCGAATTATTAGTCCATTGAGGTTTGAGATTCATGAGCAATTCGGATTTCCATTTAGGGATAAATATTACCTCTCTTTTCCTCTTTCAAACAAATGGAAATGATTGAAGTTTTTCTTTTTGGAATCGTGTTAGGTTTAATTCCTATTACTTTGGCTGGATTATTCGTAACTGCATATTTACAATACAGACGGGGTGATCAGTTGGATCTTTAATTAACATCTCTTTTTTTGACTGACCCTCTGTGGATTAAAGAAAGGAGGAAAGAGGTCAAATTACATTGAACTAATTTCAGTGTAATTTGACCTAACAAGAACGGAATCACGCTCTGTAGGATTTGAACCTACGACATCGGGTTTTGGAGACCCGCGTTCTACCGAACTGAACTAAGAGCGTCTTCCAGATTGTATATGATTCTTTTTGTAATCCCAATATAAAATCGATATTATATAGTAATATATAAGGAATAAAAAATGAAAGATTCTGTATGTCCAATTTTATCGATCTTAATGGATCCTGCTCAGAGGAGAAGTAGTCGGTAGGGATGACAGGATTTGAACCCGTGACATTTTGTACCCAAAACAAACGCGCTACCAAGCTGCGCTACATCCCTTTCAATTGGTCTACAGTGTCATTGTAGAGAAATCCCTATCTTGTTTTCCATATCATTATTTCTTCCATTAATAGATATACAATTTATCTTGTTATCTTGCTATTTCTTCTTGTCGATCTCATATCATATATATTCATATATATAATTATATTAATAAAATAATAAAAGATTTATATATTCTATACATATTTAAGAAAAAAAATCTTATATATCGAATCAGATCGTTATACATTTCCATTTGAATTAGGGATTCCACGTACAAATACAAGCGGTCCTTAACCTTAACTACATATTACATATGCATTTGATCATATATGTATTATCATTATGTCTTACAATAAAGAAAGAAGGAGGATTTTCAATGCGAGATCTAAAAACATATCTCTCTGTGGCGCCGGTACTAAGTGCTCTATGGTTCGGGTCTTTAGCAGGTTTATTGATAGAGATCAATCGTCTATTCCCGGATGCGTTAACGTTCCCCTTTTTTTCATTCTAGTTATTGATGTGAGAAGGATTGAAGAAGATTATAGATACAATCAAATATCTGTGACCAATTACCTCCCCGTTTTCGAATTCGAATAAGGGAAGAAAGAAGAAAAGTGGATTCAATCTCAACGAAACTCTCGGGTTCGGGCTCGAATTAAATTCATAATATAGTGAGAACAAAACCGGAAATGTAGGTCTAGGACAACAGTATCATACAAGATACTTAACTAAAATACTGTATTGTAATTAGAAATCGTTGTATTACTTATTAGTTTATTTACTATTCTATTAGATTAGCAACGAAATCCTTCAGAATTGGATTGGGTTTCGAGTTTGCTACTTCTATTTTTTTTCCTTCTTCTTTGCTTCGGATCGAAAAAATAGAAGAATTGAGTGAATCAAAAACCAAAGGAGGTTCATGGCCAAGAGTAAAGATGTCCGAGTAACGGTTATTTTGGAATGTACCAGTTGTGCCCGAAACGTTATTAATAAAGAATCAACGGGTATTTCCAGATATATTACTCAAAAGAATCGACATAATACGCCCAGTCGATTGGAATTGAAAAAATTCTGCCCCTCTTGTTACAAGCATACGATTCATGGGGAGATAAAGAAATAGGTCGAGCCGAGCGTCCGTGTGTCACCCTTCCAAGGAGCAAGAAAAATAACCTATATTCTATATAGAATATATTTAAATATAAACAAACTATGGATAAACCCAAACGACCTCTTCTTAAATCTAAACGGCCTTTTCATAGGCGTTTGCCCCCGAGCCAATCGGGGGATCGAATTGATTATAGAAACCTGAGTTTAATTAGTCGATTTATTAGTGAACACGGAAAAATATTAAATGAATAGATTGACCCTGAAATAACAACGATTAATTACTATTGCTATAAAACAAGCTCGTATTTTATCTTCGTTACCTTTTCTTAATAATGAGAAACGATTTGAAAAACCGAGTCGACCACTAGAACTGCTGGTTTTAGAACCAAAAAGAGTTTGAGAACCAGAAATAAATAGGCTTAGCTTACTCTTCGACGGAATCAAAATTCTAAATTCCAATCCGAACTCAAACGCGGATTGATGCTTTGTTCAAAAAATCCCGGAATCCAGATTTGGTTGTCGTGCCGTAAGAAAAAAAAGAATCGGGGAAGAAAAAGTAATCTTTTTTTATGGAACGTGTTTCCTTATTTTGACGACTTTATCATATTATTCTATTTTTTCATACTAATTACTTCCCGGAGTTCATTCTCCGGGGAACTCCGTTTAAATTATTTCGGTGGATTCTTTCCAATCCTTTTCTTTTATGTTATGATCTCATTGGAAATCATATAAAGACAATTCTTATTTAAGATAGCTATTTGTGCAAGTATTTTACGATTAAGAAGCAATTGGCTCTTGTACAGATTATGTATTAATCCACTATAACTATAGGATACCTTATTATCACGAATTGCTGCATTTATCCGAGTGATCCACAAACGACGAAAATCTCTTTTTTGTCTATCTCTATCCCGATGAGCCGAAGCCAAAGCTCGTATTTTCTGTTGAGTAATAGTTCGAGTAAGTCTTGAATGAGCTCCCCGAAAGCTTGATGCAAATAAGCGCATTTTTGTTCTACGTCTCCGAGCTATATATCCTCGTTTAATTCTGGTCATTGAATAAATGAAACTTTGATGAATAACTAATTGATTTCCTTTCTTTCAGCTATTCTTTTCCCCTTTCCCGGTCTATTAATAACAAAACGTGTTCTTCCGATGTATAAAATGAAAATTCGAATGGCTTTTGCTACTATAACCTTCCCGACCACAATTTTTCTTTTTCTAGGCATTTTACCTCGAAATAAGAATGTTTTTGATACTGGTACTAGGTATCAAAACAAAACCATAGTAATTAAAGTAGTAAATAGAAATGGATAAAAAATGGTGGTTCCATCGTTTCTATGGTTACTTCTTAAACGGTAAGGCCCTCTCTATACACCGGAGCTCCTTCCTTAATTTAATCAATCTTATTTGGTAACTTGTACAGTTCACATCCCTTGGCTCTACCTATGAATTTCCAATAATAGGTCTTTCACAACGAGATCTATCTATATAGTAACGGTATTTAATTCTGAAGATTAGCTGGGGTAGCTGACCTTATTAGTCCGTTCTTGCAAGAGTAGGAACGCAACTTTTCTGCTTTTAAAATAGGATTTCCCCCGCTTAATGGATAGCTATTTGCTACCAATGGGGAATTGCTTTTCATCTTAAATTGAGGTGATTGGATTTGCACCAATGGAAACCATAAATTTCATACACAATAGAAGGATAATAGATCTTTTTTCTTTTTAGCTAGTGAATCGAGTTATTCCATTCTATCCTATTCACCGGTACCGATCATTGATACTGAAAAAAAAATGCTTTCCTTTGCTTTGCCCATGATCTGAACGAGTCACACATACACCCTAATACACGTCCCTCGGCGCTGAGGACATCCCCGAAGAGCTGGGGATTTTGTGACATTTCTGATTGGCTGTCGTGTGTTTCTAATAAGTTGTTTAATAGTTGGCATGCGGAATCATATACATAATGAGTTGGTTTAGATCAATCTTAACCGGATGATTATGAATTATTTCTATTTAATAGAATATTCTATTATCTACTAAACCTGGTAAGAGTAAGAAAGAATATAAATAAAATCTCGATAAAATCGCGGATTTGTGAGAAATCCCCGCGATTTTCATTCAGCTGCTACAAGATCAATAATTCCATGAGCTTGGGCTTCTGTTGCTGACATAAAAACATCCCGTTCCATATCTTCGGATACAACCCATAAGGGTTTGCCTGTTCTTTGTACATAAACCCTTGTGAGGGTTTCGCGCAGTTTCAGCAGTTCCTCCGCTTCCAGGATAAATTCTCCCGTTTGTGCCTCATAAAAAGAACTGGCGGGTTGATGGATCATTACCCTGGTAATATAACATAAAAAAGGTTCCTATACCCCGCCCGCATCGCGCAATAAGGTGAAGAGAGGGGATAGAGAATAACAAGAAAAAGATAGAATTGAACAACCGTACAGGCATTTTTGCGCATTGCATACGGCTCTACAATGGAATTTACTAATTTATTCTTCCGTCGAAGAAAGATAAAATTAAAATATAGGATCTATATCTATCCAGACCCGAATCGGCAAATGCTCCAATTACCACCCTTTCTTTCGGCGGAGTTTAAAAATACTATGATGGTTCCGTTGCTTTACATATTTATTCGTGCGTGATTCAGCAATCCCAAAGTTTTTTTTTTTGATCCGATCAAATAAAACGAGGAAAAAAATATTCTTTTTTTGTACCCTTTACATAACATAAATAGTGTTAAGAGCTTTCCGGCATGACAAAAAAAAGTTTGTGACGCTGAAATGGACTCCCGATAGATAA